TCGATCATTATCAAACTGACTGCAATCTCTTTCTGTCCGTGAGGATCCCACCAGAGCGCCTTCTACTTCTAATAGGCCATGAACTAGATCAGAATCATTCTCAACGAGTCTATAAGAAGTGATCCCATTTTTTTCATTAGGTCCCGGTATAGACCAAAGATCTTGAGCGACCGATCCGGCAGAACAACTCAAAAGATAAAGAAGTATCGTTAATTTCTTCATGCTTGTTCCAAGTTCGAAGTACCATTTGTACAAATAAGAATCACCCTCGTTACATGATTTCTTCTTCATATAGATAGATATAGGATCTATGGAGCCATTACTTAGAAGGACATTTTGTGAAACAGCCCGTCCTACCTGATAGAAAAGGATCCCATGATCCTGAACCGATCTTATCTGAGATCGTAAATCCCAAGTTTGTCTATGAAGAGCAGATCTAATTATATTCGTGTCTATCATAGATTTCTTTTGTATAATACTAATCGATAGGGCCTCATTGGTAAGTGCTACAAGATCTCGTACATTGGAACCCATAGTTATGGACCCGAATCCATTAGTATGGAACATTTCCTTTTCCAAGTGAAATCCCCTAGTATATGAAAGAGTAAAAAAGTGCTTTCGTTGTTGTGGACTAAGAAGCCTTCGTATTTTAATGCATGTATTTAATTTATTCGGAGCGATTAGAGCGGGATCTACTTTTTGGGGAATATGAGTCGAAGCAATAACAAGAATATTTCTAGTGGAACATGTTTCACAATCCCTGGAGAGATAGTTCACTAATAGACCGAGGGATAAGTCATTCGACTCATTCATATCCAGATCATGAATGTTTGGAATCCAAATTATGCAAGGAGACATTGCTTTTGCTAATTCGAATTGAAGGGTGATAAAAAATCGGTCTATTTCCGGAATCATATCCCTAGGTAGCGCATCCTTCATAGTTATAAACTTCAGCTCCCTATCAAGGTCGAAATCGTCACTATCATCACTATCGTAACTATAGTAACTATCCTGACTATCGTTACTAGGTAAAAGACTGTAAATGGTACCCTCTCTATCATCAAAGATTTTCTCTTCACTATCATCAATACGAAAACCCTTAGGATGGTTATCCAGGAACTTGTTCAGAAATACTGTAATGAAAGGAACATAAGAGTTTGTCGCTAGGTATTTGACCAAATAGGATCTTCCAGTTCCTATCGAACCTATCACTAAAATACCCCTAGGAGGGGGTAGGGCTAAGCGGAGCGAAAAGGGTTTCCCATAAGATGGGAAATCAAAACTACTAGCCCCACACGGGGTTTGTGAATAAGTGATTGTCTGATAATGAGCTAGGAATATCCGTCTTTCTGCTAAGCAGGATGTATTGAACTCATAATTCATTAGATTTTTTTTATGAATGTCAATTAAGTATCGTAAGTAAATTGTTCCCGGTTGTTCAATCATTTGATAACCAGAGTTATTCTTTGATAAATGATCACTATGAGTCAGACTCAATAGAATTTGATCAATCCTTTTTTCTGTCGTTAAGGTAGAGAACTGAACCAAGAATTCTCTTTCTTTATCAGCAATCAAATCACTGTTCGAGATCCAGGATTCTATTTTATCATCAATCCAATCACTATTGAAGTTTTTTCTTTTTCTTATCAAGGAATAGAGCGCTTTACTTGTATGACTTAGATGTCTCGTATTTCTCGAAAAAGCGATTCGATTGATGGGATTTGGTATAATACTTAGTAGATCGATGAGATTAAAATCTTTCTTCTTCGAACGTATGGATTTGACCCCATAAGCGGGACCACTACCCCCCAGCATGTTGCCGCCAGAAGCAGAACCTCGTCTTTCTTCTAGAAAATTTCCTAATTGTTCCAGAGCAACTAGAAAGAGATTCTTTAACCAGAAAGAATTCAGTTCCGATGTAGGATACCTATCCAGAAGTTTTTGCAACTCAATCATATATGATGGAATCATGAAAGATTTGACCTGTTCGAACTCTGTCTGTAACTCACTATAGAATCGAGAAACAAAGAGAAGATGTGTATAAATGAGATATCCAGTAACAAGAAGAAGGAAAAGGATTGAATAGAGGAACTCCCGAATATTTAGCGATCTCAGATGTGTCGATATCAATGGTGACTCATTATTTCGAGGAATAATTTCTTCACACAGAAGATTATGTAAACACTTACTCGAAATCTCACTTATCAGATTCCTTTGTGAATCTGAAAGACACAATTTTTTCTTAAGAATTTGCCATAATATATCTGATCCATGCATAATATCATGAAAAATGGATATACATTTTTGAAATTTTTTACTGCTACTTAGTATCGGCACTAGGTCTGAAAAAGTATCTAAAAATATGAATTTTAGATATTTGTGCCCTGTCGAAGTAAGGAACCATGGTATATATGGTTGGAATCGATTCAATTTTGAGAGAGTTGAAAAAGCACTATCTCTTTGAAAGGCTCTATACATCTGCCCTTTCTCAAGGGATTTT